ACGCTTCAACCGGGTTATTCTATTCCACCTCTTAGTAAAGAAAAGAACTTAAATCAAAATACTTAATAGCATGACGAGACATTTATACAAAACTTCTATCCCGAGCACACGCAATGGAGCCGTAGACAGTCAAGTGAAATCCAATACGCGAAATACACGAAAGAATTTGATCTATGGACAGCATCGTTGTGGTAAAGGCCGTAATGCCAGAGGAATCATTACCGCAAGGCATAGAGGGGGAGGTCATAAGCGTCTATACCGTCAAATCGATTTTCGACGGAATGAAAAAGACATATATGGTAGAATCGTAACCATAGAATACGACCCTAATCGAAATGCATACATTTGTCTCATACACTATGGGGATGGTGAGAAGAGATATATTTTACATCCCAGAGGGACTCTAATTGGAGATACCATTATTTCTGGTACAGAAGTTCCTATAAAAATGGGAAATGCCCTACCTTTGAGTGCGGTTTGAACTATGGATTTACGTAATTGGAAGTAACCAATTAGGTTTACGACGAAACCTAGAAATCGATCACTGATCCAAATTGAGTACCTCTACAGGATAGACCTCAACAGAAAACTGAAGAGTAACGGCAGCAAGTGATTGAGTTCAGTAGTTCCTCATATCAAATATCAAATTATTGACTCTAGAGATATAGTAATATGGAGAAAACTAAATTGTTTCAAGCACCGACAGAACCAGAAGCGCCCCTTGTTTCAAAGAGAGGAGGACGGGGTATTCACATTTCATTTGATGGTCAGAGGCGAATTGAAAGCTAAGCAGTGGGAATTCTAAAGATTCCCCGGGGGAAAAATAGAGATGTCTCCTACGTTACCCCCAATATGTGGAAGTATCGACGTATGTGGAAGTATCGACATATGTGGAAGTATCGACGTAATTTCATAGAGTCATTCGGTCTGAATGCTACATGAAGAACATAAGCCAGATGAAGGAACGGGAAGACCTAGGATGTAGAAGAGCATAACATGAGTGATTCGGCAGATTTGGATTCCTATATATCCACTCATGTAGTACTTTACTTCATTTTACGATATAGAAGATCCACCTGTATAGATATCATCATCTACACCCAGAAAGCCGTATGCTTTGGAAGAAGCTTGTACAGTTTGGGAAGAGGTTTTGATTGATCAAAAAGAAGAATCTACTTCAACCGATATGCCCTTAGGCACGGCCATACATAACATAGAAATCACACTTGGAAAGGGTGGACAATTAGCTAGAGCTGCGGGTGCTGTAGCGAAACTGATTGCAAAAGAGGGGAAATCGGCCACATTAAAACTACCTTCTGGGGAGGTTCGTTTAATATCCAAAAACTGCTCAGCAACAGTCGGACAAGTAGGGAATGCCGGGGTGAAACAAAAAAGTTTGGGTAGAGCCGGATCAAAATGTTGGCTAGGTAAACGTCCTGTAGTAAGAGGAGTAGTTATGAACCCTGTAGACCATCCCCATGGGGGTGGTGAGGGGAGGGCCCCGATTGGTAGAAAAAAACCCGCAACCCCTTGGGGTTATCCGGCACTTGGAAGAAGAAGTAGAAAAAGGAAGAAATATAGTGATAATTTGATTCTTCGTCGCCGTAGTAAATAGGAGAGAAAATAGAATTTGTTTCTTCTAAAAAAAAATAAAAATAAAATAGGAGAAATTCACTGTGACACGTTCGCTAAAAAAAAATCCTTTTGTAGCAAATCATTTATTAAGAAAAATAAAGAAACTTAACACAAAGGCGGAAAAACAAATAATAGTAACGTGGTCCCGGGCATCCACCATCATACCTACAATGATTGGCCATACTATCGCTATCCATAATGGAAAAGAAAAAATACCTATTTATATAACAGATTATATGGTGGGTCATAAATTGGGAGAATTTTCACCTACTCTTTCTTTCAAGGGGCATCCAAAAAATGATAATAAATCTCGTCGTTAGTTTGATTATTTTGAAACTTTGAAAAGTTCAAAAAAAAGTTAAAAGGAATTGGAAAAGTAATCGTTTTTTTACTAAATAGTTTTTTGACTTTTTTTATAGATATAGATTCTTTTTTCAAATTAAAATGAATAGTAGAACAAAGAAGAAAGAGAATCCGGATGCTTGTTTATTAACAAGAGGACGAGGTTCTACGATAAAAAGACTAACTTATCATATAAATATTGTATTGAAAGATATATCCTTATATTTATATGAAGAATATAAGATATGCTTAAAACTTCGAATAAGTAAAAAAAAGTCCAAAAATATGGCATTTCATGATATATATTATAGTAATGGAGGATTATGGCACAAAAAGTAAATCCACTCGGTTTCCGACTTGGTACAACTCAAAATCATCATTCTCTTTGGTTTGCACAACCAAAAAATTATTTTCAGGGTCTCCAAGAAGATAAGAAAATAAGAAACTCTATCCAAAATTATGTACAAAAGAATATCAAAATTCCTTCTGGTGTTGTAGGGATTTCACGTATAGAGATTCAAAAACGAATTGATGTGATTCAGGTTAGAATATATCTGGGATTCCAAAAATTATTAATAGAAAGGAACCCTAAAAAAATCAAAGAATTCCAGATGAATGTAATGGAAGAATTGAAGAAGATGAATGTAATCGAAGAATTACAGATGATTGTACAAAAAGAACTTAATCCTATAAATCAAAAGCTGAACATTAATCTTACAAGAATTCCAAAGCCTTACAAAGATCCTAATATTCTTGCAGAATTTATAGCCGAACAATTAAAGAATCGAGTTTCATTTAGAAAAGCAATAAAAAAGGCTATTGAATTAGCCAAGCGCGCCGATACAAAAGGAATTCAAGTACAAATTGCAGGGCGCCTTGGCGGAAAAGACATGGCACGCATCGAATGGATTAGAGAGGGTAGGGTTCCTTTACAAACCCTTCGAGCTAAAATTGATTATTGCTCCTATACGGTTCGAACTATTTATGGGGCATTAGGGCTAAAAATTTGGATATTTTAGACGCAGAATAGTCAACCTTTACTTGACTTAATCGTTCCATTATACCCTTTCTTTGATAGAACAAAAAATGAGAAATTCTTTCATTCTTTTTCTGACCAATCAAAAAAATAAAAATTCGAAAATTCTATAAGGTTAAATAAAATAAAAAATTCGATTGATTATTTAATGTACTTGCTATGCTTAGTGTGTGACCCGTTGGTTTTTAAAGGTAAAGGTCAATCTTAAAAAAATAGACTGATCAATACTATGAATGAATAAATATAGAATTAATAACCAACTCATCGCTTCACATTATCTGGATCTGGATTCAAAAAAGCAGTCAAGATATGATATATTGGCCATTGTATTGTAGGAATTGCAATCTTTTTGACTCTTTTTTACATTACATAAATAAAAAAAAAGCAATTTGATTATGAATTGTAAAGCAAAATCAAAAATTATACAGATAAATGATAGGGTGAGAGAAAGAAAAAAAAATTAATGATATATGATTCCAATATGTAAGGTCTACGAGTCATCTCGTAAAAGCTAATGTAATAAAGCACCAATAGCTATTTATTGATAGTAAAAATCCTACTCATAAAACAAAAAATTAAGAGCCTCGAGCCAATAAAGACTGATAAAATTGGCTCAAGAAAAAATGGGATTGGAGGCTTCATTATAGAATTAAGACCTAACCATTAACCGAGAAGCGATGGGAACGACGGAACCTGTAAAGACATAAGATTCTATTGAAAAGAAATCTTAATAATTTTTTAACGGGCAGGATGGCGAAACGAACCAAGAAACAATCCATTTTTTTTATTTTGAGAGGAGAGGTTTGGGGATAACCCTAGAAATAAAGTAAAAACGGAAAGAGTAAATATTCGCCCGCGAAGGTTTTTTTATGTTATTGGATTTCTAAATTTTAAGTGATCTGATATCATCATAATAAATATAGATATAGATTCATTATCATTAGAAGATTATAAGAAAAAAAGTCCATTATATTATACATAAATTAGATAAAATAATTATCTACAAATTTGAATTTGAAATTATCTATCAATCTAGAATTGACATAGAATACGTAGTTCTATATAAAAAAATGGATACAAATTTCGAATAAATAGATTAGATGAAATCTCAAAGAATCTAATGATTCAGTCTATTACTCATCAACTATATGTATATTTTTATAATTATTTCATTCGCAAGGAGCTGGATGAGAAGAAACTCTCATGTCCAGTTCTGTAATAGAGATGGAATTGTGAACCAATGATCAACTATAACCCTAAAAGAACCAGATTCCGTAAACACCATAGAGGGAGAATGAAAGGAATGTCTTATCGAGGTAATCGTATTTGTTTCGGTAGATATGCTCTTCAGGCACTTGAACCCGCTTGGATTACGTCTAGACAAATAGAAGCAGGCCGTCGGGCAATGACACGAAATATACGCCGCGGTGGAAAAATATGGGTACGTATATTTCCCGATAAACCAGTTACGATAAGATCCGCGGAAACACGTATGGGTTCGGGGAAAGGAGATCCCGAATATTGGGTAGCTGTCGTTAAACCAGGTAAAATACTTTATGAAATGGGCGGAGTAGCGGAAAATATGGCCAGAAAAGCTATCTCAATAGCGGCATCCAAAATGCCTATACGAACTCAATTCATTATTTTAAAATAGGAATATAGAACCAAAGAAAAAAGGGACTTTGGAATGAAAAAAAAAGTTGTAAGTTTCTTTTTTTATTTTTGGACAAACAATATTTCTTTTTTTTTCTTTTGCATTAAAATAACAGATTAAAAAAATGATATGATCCAATCTCAGACCTATTTGAATGTAGCAGATAACAGCGGAGCCCGAAAATTGATGTGTATTCGAATCCTGGGGGCTGGTAATCGGGGATACGGTCATATTGGCAACGTTATTATTGCTGTGATCAAGGAAGTAGCACCCAATTCCACTCTAGAAAAATCCGAAGTGATCAGAGCTGTAATTGTACGTACTCGGAAACAACTCAAACGCGACTGCGGCATTATCATACGATATGATGATAATGCTGCAGTTGTCATTGATCAAAAAGGAAATCCAAAGGGAAGTCGCATTTTTGGCCCGATTGCCGAGGAATTGAGGCAGGTCAATTTCACAAAAATAGTTTCATTAGCACCTGAAGTATTATAAGATAAAGCGTTAGAAAAGCATTGTAAGATGAGATAGAAAACATTATATAGTTAGACTATTTGATTATAGTATTTGAATTCAACCGATTAATCAAATTAATTAGTAGATTATGTTTAACGTATATACCTTAATAATTAAATTCATGAATATGAATTAAAAAAAAACAAAAGCAAAAAGACAATGTTAATTATATCAAAACTCAAAATGTTAGTTTATAATGAGTCAAGACACAATTGCTAATATAATAACCTCTATACGAAATGCTGACATGGGCGGAAAAGGAATCGTTCGAATAGTATCTACTAATATCACTGAAAACTTTGTGAAAATCCTTTTACGAGAAGGTTTTATTGAAAATGTGAGGAAACATCAGGAAGGCAACAAAAATTTCTTGGTTTTAACCTTACGACATAGACGACATAGAAAAACTAAAAAAAAACAATATAGAACTAGTCTAAAATTAAAACAGATTAGTCGACCCGGTTTACGAATCTATTCTAAGTATCAACAAATTCCTAGAATTTTAGACGGGATGGGAATTGTAATTCTTTCGACTTCTCGGGGTATAATGACAGATCGAGAGGCTCGACTAAAAAGAATCGGCGGAGAAATCTTGTGTCACATATGGTAATCCTTCTGATATCCAAATTATATCTATTTTGATTTTGTTTTGTAAAAAAAAAAGAACAAATCCGAGATTTGAATAGCATTGCTGCTACATTTAATTTGCGGATACTTCAAGATAGTTTTATATAGAATATCCTTATTTTTTATTCTATATTATAGAATCGAAGGATATAGAATATAAAGAATAAAAAGAAATTCACAAGGGTTTACTTACTGAATCACTTTCCAAGGGTATGTTACGGGTTCCTTTAGATAATGGAGATCCTGTTTTAGGTTCTGTTTCAAGAAAGACCTAACAAAGTTTTGTTTTATACCACCAGGAAATAGAGTCAATAAGCCTCATTATAATTATGATTCGACCGGAGAGGAGAGCGTCTAATTTAGAGACTCCAGAACAACAATTCGAAAGATTAGGTAATTTTTGAACTTCAAGATTTCTTTTTTTTTATGGGGATACAATTCAATCAAGATTGAAAAAAAAAAACTCTTTTTCTTCAAAAAAAAGTCTGTATATTCAAAATTAAGGAACCCAAAATATGAAAATAAGGCCCTCCGCTCGTAAAATTTGTGGAAAATGTCGACTAATACGTAGAAAGGGACGAATTAGAGTAATTTGCTCTAACCCGAGACATAAACAAAGACAAGGATAATTTGTCAAAATAAAGAAAAGGACTATCTAAAGGATCTGATAGATAAATAATAAAAAAAAAGATCTATTTTGACACGAAATGGATATATCCATAGGTCTCGGACTTTTTTTTTGAGATAATAAAATATGGTCAAATTTGTAACAAAACTTGCTTGGCGCAGGAAAAGACGTCCTCGTAAAAATACACCTAAAATACCAAAGGGAGTTATTCATATCCAAGCAAGTTTTAACAATACTATTGTAACCGTTACAGATGTGCGGGGTCGGGTGATCTATTGGTCCTCTGCAGGCACTTGTCGATTCAAGGGCCCAAGAAAGGGGACACCTTTTGCCGCTCAAACCATAGCGAAAGATGCTATTCGGATAGCAATGGATCAAGGTATGCAACGAGCGAAAGTCCTGATAAAGGGTCCGGGTCGCGGAAGAGATGCGGCATTAAGAGCTATTTGTCGAAGTGGTATAATATTAAATTTCGTCCGGGATGTAACCCCTATGCCCCATAATGGCTGCAGGCCTCCTAAAAAAAGACGCAAATAAAGATTGAAGAGATTTCAAGAGAAATAAAAAATTCAAGGATTTTATAACAAAAAGAAGAATCTTATTATGGTTCGAGAGAAAGTCAGAATATCTACTCGAACACTACAGTGGAAGTGTGTTGAATCGAGAGTTGACAGTAAACGTCTTTATTATGGACGTTTTATTCTGTCTCCACTTATGAAAGGTCAAGCCGACACAATAGGCATTGCGATGCGAAGAGCTTTGCTTGGAGAAATAGAAGGAACATGTATCACACGTGCAAAATCTGAGAAAATACCACACGAATTTTCTACTATAGGGGGTATTCAAGAATCAGTACATGAAATATTAATGAATTTGAAAGAAATTGTCTTGAGAAGCAATTTATATGGAACTCGTGACGCGTCTATTTGTGTCAAAGGTCCTGGATATGTAACTGCTCAAGACATCATCTTACCGCCTTCTGTGGAAATCCTTGATAATACACAACATATCGCTAGCCTAAGGGAACCAATTGATTTGTGTATTGAATTACAAATTGAGAGGAATCGTGGCTATTGTATAAAACCGACACAAAATCTTCAAGACGGAAGTTATTCCATAGATGCTGTATGCATGCCTGTTCGAAATGTGAATCATAGTGTTTATTCTTATGGAAATGGAAATGAAAAGCAAGAGATACTTTTTCTCGAAATATGGACAAATGGAAGTTTAACTCCTAAAGAAGCACTTCATGAAGCCTCCCGAAATTTAATTGATTTATTTCTTCCCTTTCTACATGTAGAAGAAGAAAACTTACATTTAGAAAAAAATCAACACAAAATTACTTTACCCCTTTTTACTTTTCATGATAAATTGGCTAAACTAAGGAAAAATAAAAAAGAAATACCATTAAAATCGATTTTTATTGACCAATTAGAATTGACTCCTAAGATCTATAATTGTCTCAAAAGGTCCAATATCCATACATTATCGGACCTTTTGAAGAACAGTCAAGAAGACCTTATGAAAATTGAACATTTTCACATGGAAGATGTAAAACATATATTAAGCATTCTAGAAATGGAAAAGCATTTCGCAATTGATTTACTAAAAAATAAATTTTAAAGCCGCTGAATTTATATTCATTTTCATCCCTTTGTTTTTTTCGATTTTTTTTCCTAAAGATATATCTATTGAATAGGTGTTATCTAGGGAGAATTCACCTTGAAGTGACTATTCCCTAGATACACACATCGTGCTATTTTATTTTCAAATTGAATCCATTTAAAAAAGACCTAAAGTTAGGGATTTATCAATAGGTAATGTTGCTCCAATACCTAACCAAAGGGCCGCTACGGTACCAATCAAAAAGACAGTTGTCGCCACTGGACGACGAAATGGATTTTGGAATTTATTAACATTTTCCAAAAAGGGTACTGTTAATAATCCCGCGGGTACTGAAACCATTAAAAGAACACCTAATAACTTATTAGGTACTGTACGAAGTATTTGAAATACGGGAAAGAAATACCATTCGGGCAATATTTCCAAAGGAGTTGCAAATGGATCCGCGGGTTCGCCAATCATTGATGGTTCTAGAACCGCTAATCCTACATTACATGCAATAGTACCTAGAATTACTACTGGAAAAATATATAAAAGGTCATTAGGCCATGCGGGTTCTCCGTAATAATTATGCCCCATTCCTTTAGCCAATTTAGCTCTTAATACAGGATCATTCAGGTCAGGTTTTTTTGTTATTGGGATAGGTGAATTCTTATCAATCCATCCTCCGAAAGAACCGGATATGATAATTTTTCATCATCCGGCTCGAGCAAGAATCAAACGAACCAAAAGTAACCATATGAAAAAATAGGGATCTCTAGATGTTATAAAATCAATCAATATATTATCCATAGCTACACATATATGAATGATTTTATGAAAAAAAAAGAACTGGATTCCTTTTTCCAAAATTGCAATCATCCATCGCAAGGACTTCGGTTCTTACAAGTAAATAAATGCTCATTACCCAAGTGGGCCTATAAAGGTAATAATGACCAAGTGCTTTTTGGGTCGTCTTAGACCTTTGGACTTTATCTACAAAAAATATCGATATTTTTTGTATACAAAGAATTTACTTGTTACTAATATGGTTTCGCCTCTGTCATTCTTTAGATCCGCTGTTTCACCCCGATAGTATCAGAAATGGAGTCAATGCAAAGAAAATGGGTGCATTTCCATACTATTAAGTATACTAAGTAGTAAGTAAATAAAAAAAAATGAATAAAAAAACGAAATACTAAAGATACTTTAGATAAGTATATTAAGTAGGTAAAATAGCTAAAAAATAGAATATATGGATTCTACTACATCACTTATTCCACTGGATTTTACGGGGCCTGCTCATGCACGACATGCTTGGATCGGATCATAGAAAAAATTCTCTTTAAGTGAACCAACCTATCCTAAATAGAGTATATGGCTTACGGAGTGGTTAGAACAAAGACACATTTGGTTGTGGATTCCAATGTGGCGGATAAAGACATATCATATATCTGCACGGCCAAATCAATAGTCCAAGTCAAACACTCCCATAATCCATCTTTTTCTTAGGAGAATTCGCTTCAACTATTCATTATTTCAAAGAAATAATATAATGTAGTTGAAGAGAAATATCTAAATACATGTCTTATTCTTTTCAATAATCCATATTTGTAGCAATAAAATACTATTCTCCCTCCCCCAATCGATCAATGATTGATTACTAATATCTATGATCTATATTGTTTATAAAGGACCCGAAATACCTTGCTTACGTATCATTAGAAAATGCATTAACATAAATACGGCAGTAAGAAGAGGTAATACAAAAGTGTGTAAACTATAAAAACGAGTCAAAGTTGATTGTCCTACACTAGCACTTCCACGCAATAACTCTACTAAAGGGGATCCTATTATAGGAATAGCTTCTGGCACGCCTGTTACAATTTTTACTGCCCAATAACCAATTTGGTCCCAAGGTAAAGAATAACCAGTTACGCCAAAGGATGCTGTCAATACACCAAGAACCACACCTGTAACCCAAGTTAATTCACGAGGTTTTTTAAAGCCACCTGTGAGATACACACGAAATACATGTAGGATCATCATTAGTACCATCATACTTGCTGACCATCGATGAACAGACCGGATTAACCAACCAAAGTTAGCTTCAGTCATTATATATTGAACAGAAGCAAAAGCTTCAGTAACGGTCGGACGATAGTAAAAAGTCATAGCAAACCCTGTAGCTACTTGGACTAAAAAACAAGTAAGGGTAATTCCTCCTAAACAATAAAATATATTGACATGAGGAGGAACGTATTTACTAGTTATATCATCCGCAATCGCCTGAATCTCGAGACGTTCTTCGAACCAATCATAGACTTTATTGAGATAGGTAAACCAAGAAAACTCCCCCTCTGAGAACCGTATATGAAAATTTCATCTCGTACAGCTCAAACAGAAAACCCCAAATACTTGTTGAAATAGATATGTGTAATCGAAACTTCTTAATGCTATGATTCAAGAATGCTATGATTCAAGAATTCTCTTGGAAGAGAGGAAAACGAAAAAAGAAAAATTCGAAAACTCTTCTTTGTGGTTATAATGCTAAAATGTCAAGTCGGCTCATTCATTTCTTGATGTTGATCCTTACGGGCCTCTTGAATCTTCTATTTACCCATTTTATTTTTTCTTTGATTGAGTATTTTTTTTTGTTTATGTAATGCAGCCTTACCGGTGTTTTCTTTATTTTTATTATTGATTGATAGGAATTTTCTTGTTAAGATTCTATAAATCGATCGGAAACCTCAGATTCATACTAGAACCACGATGATTAAAAAAACTTTTAAAGTTAGTACAAAGATTCCCCGAGCAAGAATCGTCGTATCATCACTTATGGAATGACTAAATATAATGACGAAAAATCCAAAGAGAGAGTTGTCTTTTTATTTTTATCAAAATGAGATAAGCATAGACAAAGAGTTTCAAAAATCTTTTCATTTAGACTTTCGCATTTTTTGAAATTTTTTGTAGTTTGGCCGCGGGATCTGAATATTAAGTATGAATCATAGTTCTAATACTTCGTAATCTATTTCATATATTCCGTGCTCCAGATACTAGAATAAATATCTGACGAGATAAAAAACCATCTTTATCAAGATAAGATGACAGACTCATTTTCTGCACTATTAATAGGATCTTTTATAACAAGTCGCACACTCATATTCCAGAAATACCAAAAAAGAAAGGGATTCCACGATCAAACTACCAAAATAGAATAGAAAAATAGAATAGGATTAGGCTAAAAAAACCGAGACCCAAATGTTTCACTTTGTATTAAGCATTAAAATGAAATATTAAAAAAAAAGATGGGACTTAGTGATTCTTGTAAATCTAATTCATGGAAATCCCATCCAGTAAAACGGAAGAATTATAAATCTCTAAAATAATAGATAGGAATATCGCAAATAGAGCCATTGCGACGCCCATCAAAGGAGTAGTTCCCCATCCCGGAGCTACTTTACCATATTCTGAATTCAAGGGTTTCAATAAATCCCCTACAATTGTTCGTCTTGGACCACTACCCTCTACACTTTGTGTAGCCATAAATCCTATTTTGTATTAATTAAGATTTGTTGACTTTGTATACCATTCCGTTGTAAATAAATCATCTTATCATAGATCCATTGTGGTCTTAAAATTAAGAGAATTCTATAATAATTAATAATGGAAACAGCAACACTAGTCGCCATCTCTATATCTGGTTTACTTGTAAGTTTTACCGGGTATGCCTTATATACTGCTTTTGGGCAACCCTCCCAACAACTAAGAGATCCATTCGAAGAACACGGGGACTAGTTGAAGTAGAGAGCCCCCCAATATTGATTGGGGGGCTCTCTACTTCAATTCTTTACTTCAATTAAGATAATAAAAAATCATTTTACCTTTCCTTTTTAGTTGGAACTTTAGGGGGTTCTCGAAAAAAGATAGCGAAAAAAATTATTCCTAGAGTCGAGACTAAAAGGAATGTATAAACCAATGCTTCCATAGATTCGATCGTGGTTTACAATTATAGCTTCCATACCTGTTTAGTTGGGATTGTCCCCCGGGGATAAAAAAAAGAGCAAAAGTCGAAGAAAAGTGGCAAGTCAAATCAAGGTGTCCCCGATACCCTATGTCAAATTGTCAAATTACAAAAATGGAAACGAAAAGTACAAGATCAATGCTATATCAAACTGCTTGTCTTCTTGTAGTTGGATCCCCAAGTTTTTGGAATGCTCCAAATTCCACTTGAGCGTCTAAATCTGGATCAATACCAGCAAAAACATCTCTGAACAAGGTTCGAGCGCCATGCCAAATATGTCCGAAGAAAAAAAGCAGAGCAAACGAAGCATGTCCAAAAGTAAACCAACCCCGGGGACTGCTACGAAAAACACCGTCGGATTTTAAAGTAGCACGATCTAATTCAAAAATTTCACCTAATTGAGCGCGTCTAGCATATTTTTTCACAGTAGTAGGATCACTATAACTGACTCCATTTAGTTCGCCACCGTAAAACTCAACAGTTACACCTACTTGTTCGACACTATACTTCGATTCTGCCCTTCGAAAAGGAACATCGGCTCTAACAATTCCGTCTTCGTCTATCAAAACAACTGGAAATGTCTCAAAAAACGTAGGCATACGACGTACAAAAAGTTCACGTCCTTCTTTATCTCTAAAGATAGGATGTCCTAACCACCCAACAGCTATTCCATCCCCGTTGTCCATTGAGCCCGCTCTGAACAATCCACCCTTTGCCGGATTATTTCCAATGTAATCATAAAAGGCTAATTTTTCAGGAATTTTAGACCAAGCTTCAGATAAACTTTGATTTTCGGCTAGCCCAGCACCAACTCTTCGATATATTTCTTGCTGGAAGTATCCTTGATCCCATTGATAACGAGTGGGACCAAATAATTCAATCGGGGTAGTTGCTGAACCATACCACATAGTTCCAGCAACAACAAAAGCTGCAAAAAAGACAGCCGCGATACTACTGGAAAGCACGGTTTCAATATTTCCCATACGTAATCCCTTGTATAGCCGTTGGGGCGGACGGACACTAAGATGGAATAAGCCGGCCAATATGCCCAGAGTCCCCGCTGCAATATGATGAGAGGCTATTCCTCCCGGAACAAAGGGATCAAAACCTTCCACACCCCACGCCGGATTTACAGATTGTACCTTTCCAGTTAGTCCATAAGGATCGGACACCCATATTCCAGGACCATACAATCCCGTTACATGAAAAGCGCCAAACCCAAAACAAGCCACTCCTGAGAGAAATAAATGAATTCCAAAGATCTTAGGCAAATCTAAAGAAGGTTTTCCTGTACGCTCATCACAAAATATTTCTAGATCCCAAAACACCCAATGCCAGATAGCTGCCAAGAAGCACAAGCCAGAAAAGACAATATGCGCCCCAGCCACACCCTCATAACTCCAAATACCAGGATTCGTTATAGTTCCGCCTGTGATACTCCAACCACCCCACGAATTGGTTATCCCTAACCGAGTCATGAAGGGTATTACGAACATACCTTGTCTCCACATTGGATCCAGAACTGGGTCAGAGGGATCAAAAACGGCTAATTCATATAGAGCCATGGAACCGGCCCAGCCGGCAACCAAAGCTGTATGCATTATATGAACAGATAGCAAACGACCGGGATCATTCAATACGACGGTATGAACACGATACCAAGGCAAACCCATGGAAATACCCCTTAATTAATTAGTAATATTAAAATTATTAATATTTAAATATTAACGTACTAATAATTATTAATATTAACGAAAAATAAACACTATGTAACTTTATTACACTAGAAAAAACTATGTTATGGATCTCCCTTTGTTCAGTGAATTATCCCGAATAAAGGATTAATCCTTTTTCTATCCTGTTTAGTATTTTAGTCATAACGTTCCAATTCCATTTGTAGGAACAAAGAGAAGCAGATCTATTCTATACCCGATAAGCATCAATACGCAATGGGAGGGGGTTAACCTCTTTTTATATGCGCGAATCCATACATTCATCATTCAAAGGGCTTCCTCGTAAGAATTTGACTTTATTTCTTCCGGTATTTTTAGTTATTTTTTGGTTATGAACTTCTCAAATCCACTGAACTTATCTAATCTGCGCATAAAATGGGATAAGGACCGGTATTATTAAGACAATAAATTCATTTTTATGAGGATACTTTTATATTCTATATCTGTTCTGGCTGGGGTTGACATATAGATAGATTAGATGTTATAATAGAATATGAAAATGGAGAAGAAAGAAGGGATTGACATATAGATCGATTCTATATTATATTAGAATATGAAAATGGAGAAGAAAGAAAGGGTTGACATATAGATCGATTCTATATTATATTAGAATATGAAAATCGAGAAGAGAACAATTGATTGATTTTTTAGAATCAATACTAAATAGTTACATATCCTTTTTGATTTTCCTATATTTTTAAGGAAATGCAACGTTAGATTAAAATCTAAGAATGGTTCATGATTCATGAATTCACAGTCGATAGTTAAATGTTGGTTGGGGACCAATCAACATTGGAAATCCCCTTAGTTGGGGCGGCATGGCCGAGTGGTAAGGCGAAGGACTGCAAATCCTCGTTCCCCAGTTCGAATCTTGGGTGTCGCCTGATCAACAAAAGAGACAAAATGTCAACAAAAGAGGCAAAATGCCTTAGTTCGTTTTGCTGATATAACTGCTTCAATTTTTTCCCAATAGAAAAAAACGCGGAGGAAAAAAATGACTCTTGAGACTTCCAAGAGCGTCGCTGCCTATAAAGATTTGTGCTTAATCTTTACCGATTCTACCAAAAAAAAAATATTAAATAATATAATAAGAACTTCTTACAGATAAATTGGATTTTTTGTATTATTTCATCAATGGTATTGGCCAAAATACTTTTTTTTTGACCCCGCACCGGCGATTCGACTACTATTATTAGTGAACAATAAACAAAGTGAACAATACTGGAAAAATTCCTTCATAGAGATAGGGGACATAATTCACATGGATATAGTAAGTCTCGCTTGGGCTGCTTTAATGGTAGTCTTTACATTTTCCCTTTCACTCGTAGTATGGGGAAGAAGTGGACTCTAGGGATACTCCTAATTGAGTTGAGAAATAAAACTCTATCAATTGTTTTATAGATCATTCTGCAAAGAATTTTGCATTCAATTAATTCAATTTCGAAATTTGTAAGAATTTCGAAATTGAATTGAAAAAAATCTTCATTTCGAAATTCTATTCGAGTCGGATTTGGGTTGAATAATTTCGTCTATTCTTGAATAGACGAAAAAGACCCTGATTAATATAATCATAATCAAACAAATATTTGAATGATTCCCGTGTTTTATATTTCGCAAGGTAAAAGGAAAAGGTAAAAGGAATCAAAATGAGAGGAAATTTATTCCAAACGAATTCTTCTTTAATTTTCTATTTCGCTAAACCGACCCTTAACTAGAATTATATATTGACAATTCTAGTCAATGAGGACTAGAGGAACCTTTTTTACTTTTTATTTGTTTGCCTTTTTCTTGTTCAAAGATAAAAGAAAGAAAGTCTTTCCTTTTGAAATTTTGAAAATTTCAAGTAATTTATTTATAGTTTATTAAATATAACGGATTTCCGTGGGAAATAAGATAGACATAGTGGTCCTCCAACGAGATAATACACATCCTAAGATATTTTCTTAAAGAAGTCGCATATTGCGTTGTGCGCTTATTACTTAACTTTACTATTTGATTTAGTATTTTAAAAATCCTATTTATGCTATACTTTATTGACTTGACTCATTTCATATGATGATTCAAAGATTCAAAACCGACGGAGTTTGCTAATGCTTTTCGGCGAAATCTAAAAAGTTTTTCTAAAACTCCATTCTTTTCTTTGGATGATTTGACAATCGTTTAATCACTTAAGAATACTAAAATAAGATTTCTTGATTTGCTTTTATTAATATAGTCTATCTAGACTCTTTTTTTTTTTTCCTTTTCTTTGATTTGATTATTTCAATAGATTCGAAGATTCTTATTGAAATTTGAATAGGAAATTTCAAATAATCCGAAATCCAGGAATTAGAATCCTAAGAGTCAGAAGTGCCTTTCTTTCGACTATTTCAGATTAAGATTAATGTGAATCAACACAAATCAAATAGATGAGGAAAACAAATCGAATTGGGACCTTATGTATATTCCATATAGATAATTAATATCTATATGTATGAAAATGAAGATGCCATTTTCGATTGATTTCTATTAAACCTATATCTTTATACAGTACAACTTTCTAAACTCGAATAACAAAAAAAGATAGTATGGGTAGTAAAGAAATAGATATTTCTTGCTACCCATACTATCGGATCTCATAGGATACTGCTGATTCTAGCCCGCACATTTCGTCTAAAACACAAATTTTGAATCCTTTTTATTTCTCTTTTTAATCATTGATATTGATTAAGAACTAAGACGTCAAGTTTCGTTCAAATTAATTACTTTGACTAACAGTTTTTACATATATTATAAGTAAAAAAGCAGTAGGAACTAGAATGAACAGTGCAGTAGCAATAAATGCGAGAATATTGACTTCCATAATCTCATCCTTTCGTTTTTCTTTACTTCACAATAACTCGGGATTTAATCCCATAGAGATGATAAATTTTTTGCCTCTAAATTCAATGAGATAAATTCTATCTCGATGATATCGAATCAGATAAATATCATGAATAACAATATCTGACCTATCAAATTGATTCCTCGTCGAGAATTAAATAGTATAACATAGAAAGATCGTTTATTCATACCGAATCAAAAAAAAAAGGATTCTTGACCCAATCGAGAATTTCGTTACTTTATTTTTAATTAAAAATAAAAATTTTAAATTCTTTTTCATTCTTTTTTTTCTATAAAAAACCACTATTGCCTTCTTTGTCTTTGTACAATCATCTCACGAAGTATCATCTAACCGCCTTTCCACTTACATTGGTTCCAAACAAATCCAAATAATAGAAGCGAAATGGAGAAGGGGAAGTTAAGTTCGAAACTCCTTTTTTTAATGATCTAATCTTATTGGAAAAAGGTGCGATAAAGATTGGTAATGGAATAAATATAATATATCAAAACTTGAGTGTACAATTTGACTGAGATAGATTATTTCAAATTCAAATTAGTAATTGAGCAAAATCAGAGTCAAAAAAGAGGAGACTTTTCCAATTAAAAGAATTCCAAAGAAATTCGATTCATTTTGTATCGTACAAAGAAAAATTGGATTTGTGTATGTACTATCGGGAAAGATACGATATGGTACTCGATTCGATTTCATTACGCAGGTTGGGAGAAACCGAAAAAGCCAAACTCGGCACCATATCTCTTGAAATCCTGAATATTATGTCTCGATCCATTTCCGTCGCTATTAGTTAAAAAAAGTGGAATTCCCATATTTCTATTTACTTTGATTTACTTTGATGAAAAAAAGTAAAGTAATAAAAATAAAAGAAAAAAGAAGGACCCCCTTCTCTTTGAGAAAAAAATTCTACTATTTGTCCCCTTATTTACAGAAAAGAAAATAGAAAGCGGAATTGATATATTTTTTTGGTTGGATTGTTGGATTTGAATACGTCGGGACTGACGGGGCTCGAACCCGCAGCTTCCGCCTTGACAGGGCGGTGCTCTGACCAATTGAACTACAATCCCAGGAAAATAAAATCTAAAATAAATAAAGTGTACAGCAATTCTTATGATTTCATTCAAACCCGTTCTATTTTGATTTTGAATTTGAATTGGAATTGGAATCGGCCCCGTTATAAGAGAGAGGCAAGTGGTAATATGGATATCCGCATGGATATCCACTTTAGTGATAATGGCACAAATTACTAGTCATCTTTTCGTTATTTCAAATAAATCAAATCGATTGATAATCAATCTTTCAATGAAAATGAAAAGAAAGAAAAGTCTTTTTTCTTTCTATCTTTAGATAATTCTTTTTCTTAGACTTTCTATTTACAAATCCTGATATGAATCTAGGTCATTAACAAGATCAGAATTTTATTTGTAGGAAAAAAACCAGAAAGAAAGTAAATAAAATACAAGTAAGGATATAGCAGAAATTTGGATTTCTTTTTTTTCTTTTTTGTTTTTTGTATCAGGCATTTCTAGAAAACAGAACAAAAGGGTAATATCATTTCATGGCGGATCAGTGAATTATTGGGCCGAGCTGGATTTGAACCAGCGTAGACATATTGTCAACGAATTTACAGTCCGTCCCCATTAACCGCTCGGGCATCGACCCAGGAAGAAGAAATTCCATATTTTTTAATAATCCCCGATCCACTTCCTTTCGTAATACCCTACCCCCAGGGGAAGTCGAATCCCCGTTGCCTCCTTGAAAGAGAGATGTCCTAAACCACTAGACGATGGGGGCACATTTGTCAGAATACTATGCCCATAAGTATGAACAGTTTTTTGAAATTGTCAATATAACAAAATGGTAGGACTAGATTCGAAAAATCTTTCCGCCTTTCATGATTCCATACAATTTTTTGATTCCTCATTTCTATTCATGAATTAATATATTAATATATATAATATTATTTCATTTAAATAATATTAAAATTATTAATTTTTTGAGTAAATTTCGTCAATTTCTTAAGAAATTTCTAGACCTTAGAGAATTCTAAATTCTATTTAATAATTAAATTCTATTGAAATGAGAATATTATAATGAATAATGGAATAATGGTGATTAGAAGAATTAATAAATTCTTAAGAAATTCCATTATTATTATATTATAGAATATTATTCTATAACTAATAATTTTGCTCGGGGGACAAATAGAATCCGTTCGTCAATGATTCGATGAAATATCTTTGATCTATGTTGAATTGGTAAGTACACGTATATATAAATCAAATGAATTTCGTTATGATGGTGGTCAATTCAATTAGGTTCGGCTTTGAAAAAATTCATCAAAAATCCATTGCATTAATCTTTATCAAATTCAATAAATATAAATAAACCCCCCTTTTTCTTACCTATATTCGCTAATTTAATTTATATTCACTAATTGAGTTTATATTCATTAGGTAAATGAAATTTCTCGTTTATGTTTATGAATGAATTATTAGAAGTTTACTTCATATAATAATTGGATTCGAATCTATTTACTTTATAGATTAGATAGATTTGATTTGGAATCGATTTCCCTAGATATATATTATCTACATGCTGGCTCATTTAGGAATTGAAGCCCTTTTAACTCAGCGGTAGAGTAACGCCATGGTAAGGCGTAAGTCATCGGTTCAAATCCGATAGGGGGCTTTGACCTTTTTTCATAAAACTTCAATGGTAGTATTCCCTAGGAGACTAGATTGAAGGGGGGAATATAGATATTGTTGATATTTGTAATAAATATAGTAAAGTAAGAAATTCTATATCTCTAATAAAATTTAGAATTAAATTCGAATAAGTTCGAATGGTTTATAGTAGATTAATTAGAGTTATAGAGTTTAACATTTGTTTATTATATTAAAAAAAAAGTTGGCTCTTAAATCATCAAATTTTTTGTCTAACCCAATCAAATAAAAAAAAATTGTAAAGATTTGATTCGAAATCAACAAAAGAAAAAGTAAGTGGACCTAACCTATTGAATCAGGACTATATCCACTATTCTGATATTCAAATTCGATATAGATGAAATTGGAACAGAACAGTGGATCCACCTTTTTCTTTCATTTTCATATTCTACTTTTTTGGACTCCGAAAAAATCTGTCGATATTTCTGATTAAATCTACTTATTCCTAATTATTTTATGTTATTCTAGAAGAAAAATTTACTATTCCCTTTCGTCACAGAAAAGCTTATTTGAAGCATCAACCCATAAAGATGTAGAAGAGAATTGAAAATATCTTTTTGGATTCTACAACATAACATAAGACCCATTTCTATTGA